CTGCGTGAAACCCTCACAAGGGTTTATGTACAAAGAACGGGCAAACCTTTATGGGTTGTATCCGAAGACATGGAAAGAGATGTTTTTATGTCAGCAACAGAAGCCCAAGCTTATGGAATTGTTGATCTTGTAGCGGTTGAATAAAAATAGCACGGATTTCACGCAAATCTGTGATTTGCTATTTTATCTTCTTACCGGGTTTACTATTCTATTCAATAGAAGTCACTCATAATCATCCGGTTAAGATCGATCTAAACCAGCCCATTATGTATACGATTTAACATGCCAACCATTAAACAACTTATTAGAAATACAAGACAGCCAATCAGAAATGTCACGAAATCCCCCGCTCTTCGGGGATGCCCTCAGCGTCGAGGAACATGTACTAGGGTGTATGTGCGACTCGTTCGGATCATGGACTGGGACAAAGGAAAGAAAACAATTTTTCCAGTAAGAATGATCAGTACCGGTGAATAGGATAGAATGGAAGAACCCATTCACTATCTAAAAAGAAAAAATCTATAATATCCCTCTATTGTGTATGAAATTTATGGTTTCCATTGGTGCAAATCCAATCACTTCAATTTAAGATGAGAAGTAATTCCCCATTGATAGCAAATGGTTATCCATTAAGCGGGGGAAATCTTTTAAAACAGAAAGATTAGGTTCCCACTCTTGCAAGAACGGACTAAGAGGGTCAGCTACCCAGCTAACTTTTATAATTAAATACCGTTACTGTATAAGTAGATCTCATTGGGAAAGACCTATTACTGGATAATTCATGGGTAGAGCCAAAGAGTGTGAACTATACAAGTTACCAATAACATTGATTAAATGAAGTAAGGGGCTCCGGTGTATAGAAAAGACCTCACCGTTTAAGAAGTAACCATAGAAACGATGGAACCCACTATTTCCATTTCTTTATCCATTTATATTTTTATTTATTTACTATGTTTTTGATACCTAGTAGAATACAATTTCTTATTCCAGGTGAAATGCCTAGAAAAAAGAAAAAATCGTGGTCGGGAAGGTTATAGTAGCCAAAGCCATTGGAATTTTTATTTTATACATTGGAAAAATCCGTTTTGTTATTAATAGACTAGGAAGGGGGAAAAGAATAACTGAAAGAAAGGAAATCAATTAGTTATTCGTCAAAATTTCATTTATTCAATGACCAGAATTAGACGAGGATATATAGCTCGGAGACGTAGAACAAAAATTCGTTTATTTGCATCAAGCTTTCGAGGGGCTCATTCAAGACTTACTCGAACTATTACTCAACAGAAAATAAGAGCTTTGGTTTCGGCTCATCGGGATAGAGGTAGGCAAAAAAGAAATTTTCGTCGTTTGTGGATCACTCGGATAAACGCAGTAATTCGTGAGAGGGGGGTATCCTATAGTTATAGTAGATTAATACACGATCTTTACAAGAAACAGTTGCTTCTTAATCGTAAAATACTTGCACAAATAGCTATATCAAATAGGAATTGTCTTTATATGATTTCCAATGAGATCATAAAATAAGTAGATTGGAAGGAATCCACCGGAATAATTTAAGCGGAGTCCCCCGGAGAATGAACTCCGGGAAGGTAGAGTAGAAATTCAATTAATATGATAAAATATAAAATAAAGTAGTAAAAATGAATGAATACCTTCAATAAAAAAAAAAGATTTCTTCTTTATTTCTCGATTCTTTTTTTTTTTTCTTACAACACGACAATCAAATCTGGATTCTCGAATTTTTCGAACAAAACATCAATTTGCGTTTGAGTTCGGATTGGAATTGAATTTTGATTCAATTGAAGAAATTGTAAGCCTATTTATTTCTGGTTCTAAGACCAGTAGTTCTGGCGGTCGACTCGGTTCTTTCAAATTGTTTCTCATTATTAAGAAAAGGTAACGAAGATAAAATACGAGCTTGTTTTATAGCAATAGTAATTAATCGTTGTTGTTTCAAGGTCAATCTATTCACTCGTCTCGATAATATTTTTCCTTGTTCACTAATAAATCGACTAATTAAACTCATGTTTCTATAATCAATTCGATCCCCCGATTGGATCGGGGGCAAACGCCTACGAAAAGATCGCTTGGATTTAAGAAAAGGTCGCTTGGATTTATCCATGGTTTGTTTAGTTTATTCCTTATCCCAAAAATCCTATTTCGGTCGGATCTAAAATGAATTAGAATTCAAAAATCGGATTTGGTTTGTTTATATTTAAATATGTGTATCTATTTTCATATATTATGTATATATAATGTCATTTTTCCCCTTCCTTGAAAGGGTGACACAAAGGCGTTCGGTTCGATCTATTTCTTTATCTCCCCATGAATCGTATGTTTGTGACAATAGGGGCAGAATTTTCTCAATTCCAATCGATTCGGCGTATTGTGTCGATTCTTTTGAGTAATATATCTGGAAATGCCCGTTGATGCCTTATTAACACCGTTTCGGACACAACTGGTACATTGCAAAATAACCGTTACTCGGACATCTTTACCC